AAGGGGGGTAATCCTTATTTATTTTTATCTATTATTTTATTTATATATTAGAATATATTCTATATTATTAGAATATATTCTATATTATTAGAATATATTCTAATATTATTAATATTAAATTATTACTCTATTCTATATTATTAAATTATTAATAATTCTATTTTTTAATAAACTAAGTTAAATAAATTTAATAAACTAAATAAAAGTTATATATTTATAAGAAAGAATTGGTTAAGGTTAAGAAAGAAATAAGTATTAAATATTAAAATAAAAAAGAATCTTAAAATAAACAAAAATAGAGAATTTGAAATCATTTCTAATTAATTCAAAATGATTTCAAATTCTATAATCTAAATTTAGAAACTAATTTATTTTTAATATTTTTAATAATTAAGTAATAATTTAATATTTAATATTAATATATATATATATATAATGTATATAAAATATATATAATGTATATAAAAAAAATAATTAATTAAATGGAGTGTAAAAAAAAAAAATGAAATAAAAAAAAAAAAAGAGGTACTTTTTTCGATTACTATTTTTTGTGTAATGAAACATATTTATTATTTCATTAGGGAGAGATGGCTGAGTGGACTAAAGCGCCGGATTGCTAATCCGTTGTACGAATTTTTCGTACCGAGGGTTCGAATCCCTCTCTTTCCGTTTCCGTCGATGACTTGATATTGGATTTTCATATCAAACTTTTTTTTTATTTGTTTTACTTGCTTTTCAAATCTTCTTACTATTTTTTCTATTTCACATCTTTATCTTTATAAAAAAAATAGAAAAAAAACTAAAACAAATAAAACCATTTTTTTTATTCTTCGCGTCCTGGATTTCGTCCTGGATCGTTAGATAAGAATCCAAAGATAAAAAGAGAAACAAAAAATATCACTACCGTGTAAACAAAAAGTTTTAGAGTAAGCATTAAAAAATCTCCTGGATTCTAAAATAGAAAGGGAATATATTTTCCTTTTCCTATACTATTGTGTTTTTTTCACACGAAGAAAAAAAGTAGTTTTGGGAAATAGAAAGGAATTTTCAGAAATGAATTTGTTTTATAATAAGAAAAAGACTCGAGTCCTTTATTATATTAATGAAATATTTTTCATACACAAAATTCTATATTGGTAGGGACTCTAATGTACTAGGGTTTTTCATTTTCAATGAAAAAAAAAAAAAAGAGTAAGAATAAGGCATTGAGATGGTACAGATTTTCGTGGCTATAGGGGAATTTTTGAATTGAAGATTCATACTGTAAAACTTATCTGATCTTATCAATTGTTAGAATCTTTTTCTTTTTTCTAAATTTAAAATTTTTATACAACAGTGTTATATCATCGAAAACTTACCGCAGCTTGCCAAACAAAAGCTAAGAGAAAAAAGAGTAGAGGTATTACTGGCATAACATCCACAATTGGATTCAAAAAAGCGTAGGCTTCTGGCAATTTGGTGAAAAAAAAACTACTCGAATAAAGAGCAGAGTTAAGACCAATACAGATCAAACTAAAGATATTAAGCATAACAAAAATTTTGTTCTTTAAGATATAGGATATAGAATTGTATTTATGGGGGTTAAGTTTCTCTTTTGTGAGTTAGTTATGAGTTAAGTTAATTAAGTTTAAGTTATTTAAAATATTAAGATTCTTTATCTAGTATATCCAGTATATATATATATTCTTTTTTAGAATATACAAAAATATCCCCATATTTGAATAGAGTTTAATAAATATATATTCTCTAATAAATATAAAAAAAATATGATAAATAGAATATAATAAATATATAAATAGAAAATAAAATAAATATATAATAAAAAAAAAATAATAACTAATAAATCAATAAATGAATCAAACAAAAAAAAAAAGTAGACTAAAAAAATCTTCTTTGATTTAAAGATTAAAATTTTACCAATTCAAAATCTTTGCGTTATGAAATCAAAAAGAGAATAGAAAAAGTCATGCTTTCATATAATATCTTAATTAAATTATAGGTAATGATCAAGAATATACGTAATGATCAATAATTTCAATTTTATCCTATACCTACCCATATCAAAATAACAGCTCTTATCTAAATAGTTAGATATTAAAATTGGAATTGACCAATAACGAGTACTGATATTATTCTTATTTTAGAATAAGAATGTATAAATGGGGCGTGGCCGAGTGGTAAGGCGCCGGGTTTTGGTCCCGCTATTCGAGGGTTCGAATCCTTCCGTCCCAGAGCATACTCACGTGTGATAGAAATCGTATCAAAATAAGGATTGTATATCGGAGAAGAAGGATTGTCTTTTTTTTTTTTGAATACTGATTTTATTATATATTAATCTTTTATTACATAAATTTCTTAATTTACACATTTCCATATCCCTTTTCTCTCTTATTTTCTTACGATTACGGATATGGATATCTTATTCCATATATGGAAATAGGGAGCCCCCCTTCGTCTATATTTATACAAAGAATATTGTAATATTCTACAATAAATGTTA